GAATTCAACCAATTTAGTATTCAAGTCTTTAGTATTCAAGTCAATGATGTATTACATTAATTCGATTCATTCAACCTTATTTTATTTAATTTTATTTAAATATTTTAAATTATAACGATAAAGTAAAAAAAGTAAAATAAAGTCAAAGCGGGTAGCGGGAATCGAACCCGCATCGTTAGCTTGGAAGGCTAGGGGTTATAGTCGACGTTGATTCATAATTTTTAACGTCTCTAATTCAAAACTGAACGTGAAACTTTGGTTTCATTCAGCTCCTTTATGGAAGGTGGATAAATTCCCAGATTCAGATATGAACGAAATAAAAAATCTGACCCATAACGTCTATGTCAGCTTTTATGTCTGAATCTATTCAGAACAACCCGCTTTCTAGACGATCCCTATAGAAAGGGGTGTTATATTCTAACAATCTTTCTAGTTACTTCGTTCTCTACTTCTATTTGAAAGAATCCTTAGGAAAAGCATTTTGTTTCCACCGAGCTAAAACAATTTATCGATGTCTTTAATAAACCAAAGACATTGTTTAATAGCTGTTTTGCTTCAATTTCCCCTACAGAAATGAAAAATTGAAGATTTAGTTACGATTAGAAATACGCGTTTTATCTTTATCCATGGGTCCTTTACTTATACTCATTCAATTGGAAGTATTGATCCAATAAAAAAATTATGTTTCGTAATCTTATAATCCAATTTTTCAATTTAAAATTGATTCGTGGATAAAAATCACGAGAATTTATATTATTCCTCGAATTTTTCATTGAGAGGGAAAGGATTCAATCCTTTTAAGAACTAAAGTTTTTGTTCGGAATGAATATTAATCAAACCGAAAGACCCTTTAACTATATAAAGGATTAAAGAACGAATCACACTTTTACCACTAAACTATACCCGCTACAATCAGATTATTGTATCTAAATGGACCTTTTGTCGACCTTAATCACAAAACCAAAACAAAACATCAGAAAAAAATTATGAAAACTAGAGCGTTTACCTTTTGTATTTGTATCAGAGGACCTAATGAGATTTGGAAACGAGTATTCATTTTAATAACTAAATAACAAGTGCTTTTTTGCCCGAGGTTTTTGTCTCGAACTTAATCCATAACACAAAAATAGATTGTGGTAAGAAACGAGAGTTCCTTTTTTCTTATTTAAACCGGAATAAAAGGACTAACTAAGAAAGAAATAGCACGTTGATTCTCTACCATTTGATTCTATATCATAGATATTGATATTTTTTTATTTATTATTTTTTTTTTTTTCAATTTTCTAAATCTTTTGATTTATGATTTGTTGGAATATGATTTGTTGGAACAAAAGGGCGGGCCCGGCTAAGGACTGACCAGGCCGGGCCGTGGAACTAAAAAGCCCCTTCGGACGAAATTAAAAAATAAGAGTATATACTATGACGGGCGTTTTCAAGCCTTATTTTTTATAATGTAACATAGTATTATCCTTTTTCAATTGGGAGGAGAGATGGCTGAGTGGACTAAAGCGTCGGATTGCTAATCCGTTGTACGAGTTTTTCGTACCGAGGGTTCGAATCCCTCTCTTTCCGTTTTCGTTGATGACTTAGTATTTTTTTTTTCGAATTTATCGAGAGCTATTTTTTTATTACTAGTAATAAAAAAATAATTAGTGGAATAGATAAAATCTTACTAAATAACAGTTTAAAATCAAGCAAAGAAAACCTTATTTTTTATTCTTCACGTCCAGGATTACGTCCTGGATCATTAGACAGGAATCCGAAGATAAAGAGAGAAACAAAGAATATCACTACCGTGTAAACAAATAGTTTGAGAGTAAGCATTACACAATCTCCAAGATTTTTTTAGGAAAAAAGAGAATAGATTCTCCACTTTTATACTACTATACTACATACCCGATTTTTTTTTTCGAATAAATCATGAATTTGTCTGGGACTTTATTAAAATTAAAAATATCATCGGAAACTTACAGCAGCTTGCCAAACAAAGGCTAAGAGAAAAAAGAACAGGGGTATCACTGGCATAACATCGACTATTGGATTCAAAAAAGCGTAGGCTTCGGGCAATTTGCCAACGAAAAAACTACTGGAATAAAGAGCAGAATTAAGGTAGATACAGATCAAACTAAAAATATTAAGCATAACAAACATTTTGTTTTTGGGGATAATTGTATTTATTTTGATTGAGTTGTTAATAAATTTAATTGAGTTTTTTATTATTATAGATATGTTATTATTGATAGAAGAAAAAAATGAATCAAAATAAAATAAGATAGACGAAAAAACTTTATTTTATTTGAATTCACCCAATCAAAAATTCTTCTATATCTCAAATCAAAAGAGAATAGAATAAATAATACTTTCGTACAATATCTTAATTGAATTATATGTAATGATCAATAAATTCAGTTTAATTCTATGTCTACGTGTATAGTTTCCATGTAGAAAAATTCTAGTAATCCATTTTATAAAAAATAGATATTTAGACTGGAGTTGACGAATAACCCGTACCAATATTAGTGTTTATTTATTAGTATCGAATAGAAATAAATGGGGCGTGGCCAAGTGGTAAGGCAACGGGTTTTGGTCCCGCTATTCGGAGGTTCGAATCCTTCCGTCCCAGAGCATACCCAGTATATATGTATATATATTATTATATAATCATTATATTAACATAATAATATCAATATATTTATATATATATATATAAAATATATATATAAAAAATATATATCATAATAAAATATTATATTTATATATATAAAGATTGCTTTTTAGAACAGCCTTCCGTATTAAGATAATCTGTATTAAGATTACTAAATAGAATATTAGTATATAATCTAGTATAGAATCTGATTATTATTTTTTAATAATTGGCGGAATCATATCTTTTGCACAAATTTGTTTGAGTTCAAATAACACGCATATGAAATGGGAAATTGAATTCAGTTGCAATTCGTTAAATAACAATGATTTTACAGTATAAATATGAAAAAATAACAACATAAAATTTCAATCTTGTCTTACATCAGTGTTTTTTATCTATCTTTTTTTAATCACATACTGTTTATTCCAATATGAATTTATCTCTCTCTTACTAATGATAAACGGATGATAAAAAACAAAAGGTCCTTGCTGTAAAACTTTATGTTTTGCAAAATGAAAATAATTATATCGGATAGGAGATTTTTCAATCAATTAAATCTTTGTAATGAACCGCTAGAAGTATAAGTTCTTGGTACTTGAAGAAGTGTGAAATTGTTGAATTTATTCTATCACTATTATCTTACTTGAAGATACAGATTCAAAATAACTTGATTTCTTCGTATTATATTTATTTATTCCTGTTATATCAGTTATAATTTAGTTAACTAATTTGATTTTTCCAATAATAGAAAAATAGAAAAAGAGTTTCAAATTTAGAATGATATAAATAAAAGAATCAAAATAATTTATAAAAAAAGGAGTTCTATTTTTATTTTATAGAATTTCCAAGATTAAATTCTATTAATCTAAAAAAAAGGGGTTAAATTGATTTATTCTTATTCTTGCTGAGACTCTCCTTTTTTCATATAGAAGAAAAAGGTATAGATTACTATGTACCAACCGAACCAATGATTATTCATGATTTCATAATTGAATCAATTACATATGGGTTCCAAACTGAAGGAATGTTATGGTAAAACTTCGTTTAAAACGATGTGGTAGAAAGCAACGTGCGACTTGAAGGACATGATCCGCTGTGGAGTCTTACATCCACCACTTTTATATATATTTATTATAGGAATGAAAGTGCTCTTGGCTCGACATCATTTGTTCTATTCCGCTGTAACCTCCTTTTTTTTTTGGGGGGGGGTGATAGAATATAGTATAGGATGGAGCTCGAGTAGAAAGTATTTTTTTATTTTTCAGAGGCAAGAATCTAGGGTTAGTATCAATCAACAAATTGGAACAACTTCGTAAGTATATTTTGATACATAAATTAAAAGGAGCCCATTCGAGAAAATTTCCAATTCAAAGGGAAGATTTGTTGAAATTGGTAAAACTCTTTCGATCAAATCAAAAAGTGTATTACGCAGGAATCAAACATTCGTATGATTCTTTGACATAAAGAAATCACAAAAAATGGTATGTTGCTGCCATTTTGAAAGATTTAAAGATCACCGAAGTAATGTCTAAACCCAATGATTCAAGGCAAAGATCCTGGAACAAGGAAATACCATTTTCAATTGTCTGAACAACTGGATCAGAATGAAGAATCAAAATGGATTCTTAAAGAAGACAGGCAATTAAAGGGTTAGAGACCGCTCAATAGATGCAGTATCTAAAATAAAATAAAGGGTTTCTCTTTTGCGTTATTTCAGAGTTATCCAACTTGAGTTATGAGGGTGCAAATATGACTAATTTTTTTGTTGGGTAAGAATAAGAAAAAAAGGGCTAAAATCAATAGTCTAATTAATTTGATGATTTGATGGATATATTTGATATTGTAATTCTATACATAGACATAATTTAGAATTTTCTCGAGCCGTACGAGGGGAAAACCTCTTATACGTTTCTAGGGGGGGTATTGTTCATCTATCCCAATGAGCCATTTATCGAATCGTTGCAATTGATGTTCGATCCCGACGAGAGGGAAGAGATCTTCGGAAAGTGGGTTTTTATGATCCGATAACCAATCAAATTTTTTTAAATGTTCCTGCTATTCTATACTTCCTTGAAAAAGGCGCTCAACCTACGGGAACTGTTCATGATATTTTAAAAAAGGCGGGAGTTTTTACGGAACTTCAGCGTTAATCAACAAACAAAATTCAATTAATGAAATAAAATAGAAAAAAAGATCAAGTGAATAAATAAGAAATGATATAGACGTAGAAGTAATGTGTTCTATAGACATAAAAATTTGACATTACCCCCGATGGGATGATTTTCGTTGGAACTCTTTGAACAAAAAAAAACAAAGGACTAAACCTGATTATTTTAGTTTTAGTTATTGAATAAACTTCGTTTTTTTCTACTTCTCCCCCGTCTTCCTTAATTAAGTCTTTCACTTAATATTCTATATAGTGATAGTGTAGTGCCAATCCAACACAAGTCTTTCGTTTTTTTATATTTCAATTAAAATTAATCAAATTATTTAATTTTAATTGATTGAAATCAAAATTGTTAGTTCTATTTAGAACTTGTTTTATCTTTTGTATGCTTACGCTTTTGTCAATATTAATATTGACAACAGTGTATCAAATAAATATAATCCGATCGTGGATAAACGGATCCATTTATCCCTGTTCCATAGATTTTATTTCATTCAAATAATCTTCTTAGATTTTCTGTCATACAGGAAGTCTTTTTTGATTAAGATTTAAATCAATCAAACTCGATATATACTAAATTAATGGATAATATAATATAAGAGAAGAGAGCCAGGAGGCGGTCTATAAATATTGGAAAATCTTTGACTTTATTTTATCTTTTATTTGAGAATTTTTATATTTTCGTCGGATTTGTTCATTTTTATTATGTTTAGAGCGGGTTAGAGTTTTTTTTCATTGTTTTTTTAATGGTTTGATTATGTTGTGCCATTCAATTTCGTTATTTATTGGGATTCTGATTGTATCTACACATTCTAATTTGTTTATTTGGGTTGCTAACTCAACGGTAGAGTACTCGGCTTTTAAGTGCGGCTAGCATCTTTTACACATTTGTATGAAGAAACAGATTCGTCCATACCATCGGTAGAGTTTGTAAGACCACGACTGATCCTGAAAAGAATCAATGGAAAAAGCAGCATGTCGTAGCAATGGATAATTCTGAGAATATTTCATTCTTTCTTATTGAATAGGTCCAAAATCTTATTTCAATTGTTTCAATTCAATTAAAAAAAGAATTTTTTTTTGGGGGGGTCGAGTGAATAAATGGGTAGAGCCTTATTAGAGGTTCCAATTCTAGGGAAATAACAAAGTAACGAGCTTCTGTTCTTAATTTTTGAATGATTCCCCCATCTAATTAGATGTTAAAAATATATTAGTGCCTAATGCGGGAAAAGCTTTTCCGATGAGTGGATTAGAAATTTCTTATGAGTCCTAACTATTAGCTATTCCCCTTTATGGGGTAGAGATAAATGTGTAGAAGAAGGTAGTATATTGATAAAGAGATTTCTTTTTTCAAAATCAAAAGAGCGATTGGATTGATAAAATAAAGGGCTTCTAACTATCTTCTTATCCTATAAATGAATATAAATCTATTATCTGGAAAGGAAGGGGAGGTTCTAGAGAGTCCGTTGATGAGTTTGACTTGTTTCCGAGGTATCTAGTTTTTTCTTACTATAAATACCTTGTTTTAACTGTATCGTACTATGTATCATTTGATAACCCAATAAATCATCTATTTCTTTTCTGATTCAAAATTGAATTTTAAATGGAAGACTTTCAAGGATATTTCGAATTATATAGATCTCAGCAACACCATTTACTATACCCACTTATCTTTCGGGAGTATATTTATGCCCTTGCTCATGATCGTGGTTTAAATAGATCCGTTTTATTGGATAATGTAGGTTATGACAAGAAATCCAGTTTACTAATTATAAAACGTTTAATTAGTCGAATGTATCAACAGAATCATTTGATTATTTCCGTTAATGATTCTAATCAAAATAAATTTTTTGGGTACCCCAAAAATTTGTATTCTCAAATGATATCGGAGGGATTTGCAGTCATTGTGGAAATTCCGTTTTCCCTACGATTAGTATCCTCCTTAGAGGAGACAGAAACCGTAAAATCTTATAATTTACGATCAATTCATTCAATATTTCCCTTTTTCGAGGATAAATTTCCACATTTAAATTATGCATCAGATGTACTAATACCCTACCCCATCCATCTGGAAATCTTGGTTCAAACCCTTCGCTACTACGTGAAAGATCCCTCTTCTTTGCATTTATTACGGCTCTTTCTTAATGAGTATTATAGTTGGAATACTCTTATTACTCGCCCAAAATCCATTTTTGCAAAAAGTAATCAAAGATTATTCTTGCTCCTATACAATTCTTATGTATGTGAATACGAATCTATTTTACTTTTTCTCCGTAACCAATCTAATCATTTACGATTAACCTCTTTTGGGATCTTTTTTGAGCGAATACGTTTTTATGAAAAAATAAAATATCCTGTCGAAGAAGTCTTATTTCCGGCCACCTTATGGTTCTTCAAGGATCCTTTTATACAGTATGTTAGCTATCAAGGAAAATCGATTCTGGTATCAAAAGATACTCCTCTTCTGATAAATAAGTGGAGATATTATCTTGTCAATTTTTGGCAATGTCATTTTTATGTATGGTCTCAACCAAGACGAATCCATATAAACCAATTATCCAAGCATTCCTTTGATTTTTTGGGTTATCTTTCAAGCATACGACCAAATATTTCAGTGGTACGGAGTCAATTGTTAGAAAATTCATTATTAATGGATAATACTATGAAGAAGCTTGATACATTATTT